CTGAACATCCCCCCTGTAATAGTACAGGCTCCCATAGCAATGACATATTTTGGTTCAGGCATTTGCTCATATAATCTCACTAAAGAAGGGGCCATCTTCATTGTTACTGTGCCGGCTGTTAAAATTAAGTCCGCTTGCCTAGGACTCGATCTTGGTACCAATCCATAACGATCAAAGTCGAATCGAGAGCCTATTAATGAAGCAAATTCAATGAAACAACAACTGGTACCGTAGAGAAGTGGCCATAAACTGGAGAGTCTTGACCAATTCGAAAGATCATTCGATGTAGTTGAAATAATTGAATTGGATGTTGTTTGGTCAAGTAATGGAAACTCAATGAAATTCATAACTGTCTCAATGTAATCTTTTCCTTCCTTTTTATTTGTATTGTCTGAATATTCAGTTAAGACCATTCTAATGCTCCTTTTCGCCATGCATAAACTGAACCAACAATTGGGATAAGTACGAAAATTAAAGCTTCTATAAATACAGATATACCCAATACATCGAAACTCATTGCCCATGGATAAAGAAAGACTGTTTCAACATCAAAAACAACAAAAACTAGAGCAAACATGTAATAGCGTATTCGGAATTGTAACCAAGCGTCCCCCATGGGTTCTATACCCGATTCATAACTAGAGAACTTCTCTGGTCCTTTACTAATAGGCGCTAAAACTTCGGAAATAAAAAATGCTAAGATAGGAATAAGGCTTGATATTATCAGAAATACCCAGAAAATATCATATTCGTGAAGCAGAAACATAAATGAACTCCTATTAATGTGGAATAGGCTGAATTATTCCATTCGAATTGGAATTGGCAATTCATACAGAACTTATTAGGCGAAACAAGAACTTATTTTGATCAAATTGTCTAGTTTAGAGTTTATTTGATGTGGGGCATATCTTGTTTAAAGATTTATTCAACAGAATCCCACTTACATTTTTTTTTTAACTTCTATATTAGATATGATTTTGATGTAGACATAAGATGCTCTTACACAAACAAAACTTTCTCGCTCGGTTTCTTTAATTAAATACTAATACTACTTATACTATATATACTATATAGTAATAGTTAAGTAGTATAACTATGTTATAGTTATATAATTATTATAAGTATGTTATATAGTTATATATTAATTTATTAATTATATATTGATATTGATTATATATGAATATGAAATCCATAGTATGAAAGTATAAAATGAAATAATAGTGATATAATGTAATGAAAATGAAAAAATTGCAGTGGTTATAGTGGTTATATAGAGGAAAATGTCTAGGGATTTCTAGTTCTAGTATTATTATATTTTATATTTCATTTCAATTTAAAGTCTTTTTTCTTTTCATAAAAATTCAGGTAGAAAATCATTGCTTCTATTGATTCGATACGAATACGTAAATAGAATATAATGCATCGAACGATCATAATATTTTATCTTCTTTCCTAAGTCCTAGATTGAATTTCTATTTTTCTGAATTGATTCAATTCGCCTTGGGTTGTGAGGAACTTTTACATATAGAAACTAATATCTTTCTATTCTATATTCTATACCAAAAGAATTAGAGTGGAATAATGATTCCATTTCGTACCAATCTCGAGTACGAGTATTATATTAGTATTAAAGAAAGATAGAAAGATCTCGATTTGGAATGAACCAAAAGACTTGTTTTTTTTGTTACGACAATAACACTTAGTAAGACTAAGACTGACCAAAAATAAAAATACAAGACCAAAAAAATAATAGGTTTTAGATCCATGTGACTTAAGATTTTATTTGGTTGGGTTCGGTTGGAGTTTTTAGGCAGCATCGTGCCATGATTTTCCCTTCATAAATATAAATATAAATTAACCGATATTGGGGATACCAACAAAAAAGTGTATCACTAACTCTTTGATCATGGACAGGAAAAGAGGAAAAAGTCATATGTAATTCATCCACGAAAATGAATGAAGAAGTCTGTTCATTTTGTCCGAGATTTTACAAATACCGTTTTTTTTTTTATTGAAATGAATTATTGTTGTTTTTATTTTTGTCTTCCTATGTACTTACATCAACATGTGGTAATACTTTTATTTCTATGGACCAAGCAACCGGCCAATCCATAAACAAGTACTAATTAGGAAATAAAACCTCTACTAAATGAAAATAGAATGTCTATACTAAAACTAAAATTTTGTAGGGCTATACGGACTCGAACCGTAGACCTTCTCGGTAAAACAGATCAAACTTATTATTATCGAAATGATTCGAACTGTTTCAAAGACCCAACATGCATTTTGTTGCATTGGGCTCTTTCATTAACTGATGTAAAGATCAGTTAGTCCACCATATTTTGTCTTTCTTTTACAGGAAAATAAGAAGATAATGAGATGGCTCCATGTGCTCTGATTCGTTATTTATATTCTTATCTCGGAGCAATACCAAAGTTTTCAAAGAAGGGATACCTTGACTTAGGTCTGCCTCCGGCCTGGATCAACTTAAGTTAAATGG